TCCACAATTTATTTTTCAATAGAAAAGGGAAGGAGTGTTTTTAAATAGTGTGTTTGTTTTAAGATATTATACAATCAATCAAAGAAATGTATCCGATCAAAAGAGAAAGGTAAGGATTTCTTTTAGGAAATAGATTAAAGAAAAAAAAAACAGGATTCACGATACAAGTACAAAAATGAATAACCCCCCCCAAAAAAATAAAAAATGAAATATTTTCATATATTTTTTGTATCGTTTTGGCGACATGGCCGAGCGGTAAGGCGGGGGACTGCAAATCCTTTTTCCCCAGTTCAAATCTGGGTGTCGCCTGATCAACAAAAAAAATAGGAATACCTTATTCTGTTTTGCTAAGATAACTTGACAATTTTTTTTCCAGCAGAAGTAAGCGGGGGAGAGGACTCTTGATACTTGCTTGATGCTATAAGCATCTGGCGGTTCTGTTCTCTAAAATGAAAATGCTGTAAATCCTTGCGTCTAGGCTTCAATTCACGGAAAAGATTATATTAGTGAATTTTGTTTTGAATGAAAAAGAATCGTTAAATCTTGATATGACAGCTATTATTAATGTAGTGTTTATTAACTGGGTCTTCAATTAATTTGGATAGACGAACGAGGAATTTAATTATTAGTTGCGGAAAGGTCGAAAGATACTTTATTCGTATACGAACTCATGAAATTCTATGTGTGCTTCTGCAATCAATTTAATATTGATTGAAGAGATAATTGTCTTTAATGTAATAGACTATCTTCTGATTGTTTCACATAGACAAGCAGGAGAAGGATTAGCTAAAATGCGAAATTAGGGGTATGTGATAGATAGTGATCTATCTTGACTCTATATTTTAATACTTTTGACTTAATGTAATGAAATGAAGGTCAACAAAAAAAGGACTAGGTCTTATTATTACTACATGTTAGTACCATTCCCTTGAAACTTCCAGGGGTGTATCTACGTATTTTGCTTGTGCTTAATGTTTTCCGATTCTACTAGAAATCATATAAGAAACTGTTATAATTGTGAGTTTATTGGATTGTTTCATCAACGGTGTTGGGTTAGAATCCCCTTTTGACTCTTCGCCAGGGATTCCACTATTATTAATGAACATAATAATGATTAGTGAACAATAATGGAATAATTCCTTCATATTTATAGAGATAGGGGATATAATTCACATGGATATAGTAAGTCTCGCTTGGGCTGCTTTAATGGTAGTCTTTACATTTTCTCTTTCACTCGTAGTATGGGGTAGAAGTGGACTCTAGAAGTACTACTAATTGAGTTGAAGAATCAAACTCAAACCATATCAATTGTTTTATAGATCGTTCTGCAAAGTCCTTTTTATTTTACTTTTTTATTTGTTTTTGGTTTCCCCCTCTTTTTTTCCTTCATCGATTTGATTCTTTCAATGGATATCGGGATTCATATTGAATAGAATCAGAAATTCTAGGAATTCGAATCGTAAGAGTAAGAATTGCCCTTCGATTTTTTCAGATTGATGATTGGAATCAACACAAATTAAATAGATGAAGCAAAGAAATCGAATTGGTACGTTATGTAAATACATTACATATATGTAATTGATATCTATATGTAATTGATATCTATGAAGATACATATTGTAGATTGATCTATATTAAACCTCTATCTTTATACAGTACGACTTTATATACTACAATAACAATAATAAATATGGTAGAAAGATTTATATATTTCTTTCTACCATACTATCGAATCTCATAGAATACTGATGATTCTAGTCCGCTTATTTCATTTAAGACACTAAATTTGAATACTTTTCATTTTCTTTTTTCTTTTCAAGCATTGAGAAGAACTAAACAGTCAAGTTTCATTCAAATGAATCATTTTGGCTGACTGTTTTTACGTATATTATAAGTAAAAAAGCAGTAGGAACTAGAATGAACAGTGCAGTAGCAATAAATGCGAGAATATTTACTTCCATAATCTAATCGTTTCATTTTTAGTTAATTCGCAATAACTCGGGATTTAATCCCATAGAGCTGATAAATCTTTCGGCTGTAAATTCAATATTCAATGGGATGAATTACATCTCGATGATATCAAATCGGAGCAATATCATGAATAACAATATCTGAACTATAAAATTGATTCATCGTCGAGAATTAAATAGTATAACATAGGAAGATCTTTTATACATACCGAATTCCAATTTTTATTCCTGATCCGATCAATAATTTCTTTACTTTCTTTATCATTCTTTCTTTTCTATAAGCTACGCTCCCCCTTTGTACAATCATCTGATGAAATATCATATGACCGCCTTTATACTTACTTACATTGGTTATAAAAAATCCCAATAAAATAACCAATAGAAGCGAAATGTAAAAAAGGAAGAAGTTTAGTTCTAACCCCCCCTTTTTAATGATCTAATCTTCTTTGGAAAACAAAGAAGGAGTATAATAAGGAGAGTCCGGATATAAAAAAATCGAGTATTTCATCAAATTCATTAAAAAGTTTGTTCTTTCTTCGGCAAGAACCTTAAACTTAAAAAAGATTATTCATTCCCTCACAAAGAGAGATAGCCCTTTCTAATAGAAAGGGGATCCTTCTTTGAGCTTTATTTTATTAATATCCTATTTCCTTGGATTAATTATGGGATGCATATATCAAAAATTCAGTGTGAAATTTTAATGAGATAAATTGTTTCAAATTCACATTAATAATTGAAATTAGTAATTGAGGTTACAAAAAATCGGAGCCCTAAAGGGATATACTTTTCATCTTAAAAGTATTATATCAAAGTTACTATGTTAAATTTTTTTTTGTATCGTACAAATTCCATTTGTGTATAGACTCCTGGAAACATATAGTACCCTATTACACAGATCGGGAATAATCGAAAAAGCCAGACTCCGTACGGTATCTCTTGGAATCCTGAATATGATTCTACCAATAATTGTACTAATCTACATATGTCTTTCTCCTATCAATCGGGACTAGTTGAATAAATGGGAATTTCCATATTTCTTTGATGAGAAATGTGAAACTAATAAATAAATAGAAACTAATAAATAAAATAAGAGATAGAGGGTATCCCACTTGGGAATGAAATTCTGCTATGTGTTCTCCTTTTCACAGCAAATGCAGATGTATTTTTTTATTGGAATTGGATTTGGATCCGTCGGGACTGACGGGGCTCGAACCCGCAGCTTCCGCCTTGACAGGGCGGTGCTCTGACCAATTGAACTACAATCCCAAGGAAATAAAATAAAGTGTACATCATACATATTCTTATGATTTCATTCAAACCCTTTATTTTTTAAATATTTTATTTAGATTTTCGATATTTAGATTAGAATAAGTCATATTGTAACAGAAACGCGAGTGATATATTGGATATCCACACGGATATGCACTTTAGCGGGAGCGTCTCAGGGATTGTTAATAATCCTTTTATTTTTTATAATTTGATTAAGAATCAAATAAATCTTTCAATAAAAAAAAAAAAGAGTTTTTTTATTTATATTTATTCTTTATTTGATTCTTTTCCTTAGACTTTATAGTTTCAGATCGTTATATGAATCTAGTATGAATCTATATCATTAGCAAGCAAGATCAGAATTTGTGAGATAAAATAAAGAGAGCAAATGAACAGCAGTAAAATATATCAGAAAATTGTAGTTTTTTTTATTCTTCCGTATTCCGATCAGGCATTTCTGGGGAACAACAAATGGGTTCTATCATTTCGTGGTGAATCGGCGAATTATTGGGCCGAGCTGGATTTGAACCAGCGTAGACATATTGCCAACGAATTTACAGTCCGCCCCCATTAACCGCTCGGGCATCGACCCGGGAAGAATAAATTCCAGGCTTATTGATAATCCATGATCAACTTCCTTTCGTAATACCCTACCCCCAGGGGAATTCGAATCCCCGCTGCCTCCTTGAAAGAGAGATGTCCTGAACCACTAGACGATGGGGGCATACTTGCCCGATCGTCATCATACTATATTCATAGTATGAACAGTTTTTTGAAATTGTCAATATAATGTGGTATGATTAAAGGTATGATTAAATCTGAAAGATCTTTCTCTCTTTCATGATTTCATAGAATCTTTTGATTCGTATTTATGAATCATTCATTCTAATCACCCTTCCATTTTTTTTTTAATATTATTTTCATTAATTTAATATTATTTTCATTAAATAGATTCTATTTTCATTTTAAATAGATTCTATTTCATTTTAAATATTATATTTAAATATTATTAAATATTTTTAATGAATTAGAAATAGAATTCTATCAAAGAATAAAATAAATAAAAAAAGAAATCTAAGAATAAATAGATATTAATTATAAATCGATATTATTAAAACGATATTTATATGAAATATTGAATATTAAAAAAAATAAATAAAATAATAAACTAAATAGGATAGGTAGAATAGAAATAATACGAGGTATAGGACCTTTTTGGAATGATTGGTCGGGCAGACCAGAAAGGGGAATTAAACTTCATTTCTTAATTCATTGATTCATTCATTTTGTTAAGATTAGATAGACATATTTCTATCTTACACTAATCCAGGAAGTTCAAAAAAAAAAGATAAATCTGAAAATTTGGGAAGAGGGATAGGGATCAACAAGTTATTGAAAATTGTTTTTCTCGAATAATTAAGTTTAAGTTCAGGGAACAAATAAAAAAAATCTTTTTATCAATGATTCGAGGAAATATCTTAGATCTGATTGGTAAGTCTATGCATCAATCAAATGAATTTCGTTATGATGGGGGTCAATTCAATTAGGGTTGGGTTGGTCTTGAAATAATTCATTGCATTGATATTTATCTTAATAAACCATTTTGATTTTACCCATACTTACTATACTCACTAGATAAATTGAATTTATCGTTCCTGAATGGTCCACTATGTGGATAAGATATATATGTGCAATAAACTATATCTATGTACATATATATATATATTAGAATAAATAGACTCATAATCAATAATGACTTAT